TATGTTTATTGAATCTTTTTGAAGGATGGACTAATAAATTAATTCAACCAATGAACTCTTTTAGTGATGTGTTTTTAGGATTTTTGGGTTTTTTTTAAGTTTTTTGAAAAACCAAAAATCCTAGAAACATATCACTAAAAGAAATAAGTTCATAACTCTCATTTTGTTTTTAAAAAAATGGTTGATATAATAAGATCTTATAATTATATAAGAATATTTTATATAAATATTAAGTTTATGAAAAGAGAGATTGATTTATAGGATATTAATAACATATATAATTATTATTACCATATATATATATATATTATTATCATATAAGAATTATATTTATAATAAGTTATTATAATATAATAAATACATATATGTATTTTAATTATATAAATATATATATATATATAAGAACTTATTATAAATATAATATTAAATTATAAATAAATATCCTCATTTTTTTATAAAATAAAAAAAAAATGAGGATATTTAGGTTATTGATTTACTCTCCAATTATAGTTTTAAATATTATTAATTTTGATTCACTAAAAGGTTTATTTACATATTATATAAATATGAGTTTGGTTTTAATATTTGTTTATTAAAAAATTCGGAAAAGGGGGACCGAATAATTGTTTAATAGAGTAATTAGTTACGAAAAGGTTTTTGTAAGGGCACCTAACAACTAAATAATATTCACTATTTGATTAAAATTCAGTAATTTTTATTTTTATCTTAAAAAAAATTTTTTTAAATTTTAATTAAATTTATTTAATGATATTAAAGTTATTAAGTTTAATTGATAATTATTTTATCTAAAAATTTTACTATTTATTTTTCATTATTTATAAAATTTAATTGTTTAAATTGATGATTTAGCTTTATTTAGTTTAGTTAAGTAAAGTTTTATTCTTGCTTAAAATCTTGTTTTAAGTATGTTTTACATGTAAAATATTATTTGATATTTTTGAATTTCTTAAAGATTTCAATTTTACTTTTTATTCGCAGTATTTAATTTTAGATTTCAATAAAAGTTGGATCTAGTAATATTTTGTAGCACCGGCAAAAATCGTGCCAGCTGCCGCGGTTACACGGAGGGTGCAAATAAGATTTATTAGTATATAGTTATAAGAATTTAAATATTAAGATAAAATTAATTTTTTTAGGTGAAATTTTTGAAATTGAATTTTCTTTTGTTAAGGGTTTAGAGGCTATGAAATTTAAATATTAAACTAGGATTAGATACCCTATTATTTTAAATGTGAATTTAAAAATACTTGAGTAGTAGGAGTTATGTTCTTTAAACTTAAAGAATTTGGCGGTGTTTTAGTCTATTCAGAGGAACCTGTCCCGTAATCGATAGCCCACGTAGTATCTTACTTAAATTTGTATTCAGTTTGTATACCGCCGTCGTCAGAATGTCTTTTGAGGGATTAAATTTTCTAAAATTTTTATTAAAAATGACGTCAGGTCAAGGTGCAGCTAATGTTTAAGTGGAGATGGGTTACAATAAATATATTTAAATGGATTTTATTTTGAAATAAGTGAATTGAAAGTGGATTTGATTGTAATGTTGTTAATAAAGTTAATTTGATTTTAGCTCTAAAACATGCACACATCGCCCGTCGCTCTCGTTTTTTAAGGTGAGATAAGTCGTAACATAGTAGGTGTACCGGAAGGTGCCCCTGGTAAGTAAATCAAGATGGAGCTTGATAAGTTAAGCATTTCATTTACACTGAAAAGTTACTGTGCGATTCAGTTTATCTTGATAAATATAATATTATTAATTTATTTATGAAAGGTGTCGAAAGTTAATGAAATCATTTTTGTTAAGTTAGGTTTTGTATAGGATATAGAAAAAATTGTTTGAATGATAGTTGAATTGTATTGTGAAAGAATTATGAAATATTATGAAAATATTTTTTATTAAAAGTAAATTTGATTTATTGTACCTTGTGTATCAGGGTTTATTAAAATTGTAACTAAGATATTGGTTAATCCCGATTTAAAGAGAGCTAAGTAAATATATTAGTTAATGTGGAATAATTATTAATAATGTTTATTTAGTAATGAAACGTTATTCGTTCTTTAAGATATCTGGTTTTTTAAGAAATGAATTTAATTCATGTAATAATTTTTATTAATTTAAGTTTTTTAAATTTAATATGTTTTGTTACAAATATTTTGGGGGATGAGCTTCAAGATATTGATTAAAAATAGTAATTAATTTTAAAAAAAGTTGTAGGCTTAGAGTTAGCCATCAATAAAAGGATGTCATAATTTATGTTTTTTGAAAATAATTTACATAATGTTTAAGTAGTTTATTAAAATTTGAATTGTAATAATTGAAATTTGGTAATAATGATAAAATTAGTATAAATTAATGTTAGTAATTTAATATAAATGAAAGGTTATATTAAGGAACTAGGCAAATTAATACTCGCCTGTTTAACAAAAACATGTCTTCTTGATTTTAATTTGAAGTCTGACCTGCCCACTGACTGTAATCGTTAAAGGGCCGCGGTATTTTGACCGTGCAAAGGTAGCATAATCATTAGTCTTTTTATTGAAGGCTTGTATGAATGGTTGGACGAGGTATTGACTGTCTCTGTGTTATTGAAATTAGAATTTAACTTTTAAGTTAAAAGGCTTAATTGAGTTTAAAGGACGAGAAGACCCTATAGAGCTTTACAGTTAATTTTTATTATTTATTTAGAAGTATTTTTATAGTAAAATAAAAACTGTTTTGTTGGGGTGACAGGAAGATGAAATAAACTCTTTTTAGATTAAAAACATAAATTAATGAATTGTTGATCCATTAGTAGTGATTATAAGACTAAGTTACCTTAGGGATAACAGCGTAATCTTTTTCGAGAGTTCTTATCGACAAAAAGGATTGCGACCTCGATGTTGGATTAAGAGTAATTTTGGGTGTAGATGTTCAAAGTTTAGGTCTGTTCGACCTTTAAATTCTTACATGATCTGAGTTCAGACCGGCGTAAGCCAGGTCGGTTTCTATCCTTAAATAAAATTGGTATTTTAGTACGAAAGGACCAAATACTGGAAACAAATAGGTTTTTAAAAAATGAATAAAATTAATTTAATGATCTATTTTGGCAGATTAGTGCTATGAATTTAGAATTCATGTATGTAAGTGACTTTACAAATAGAACTTGTCTTTATATGATATTATTTTGCCAATAGTCGGTAGCTTGATTTTAATTATTTGTGTGTTAGTAGGGGTTGCTTTTTTAACGTTATTAGAACGAAAGGTATTAGGGTATATTCAAATTCGCAAGGGTCCAAATAAAGTAGGTATTGTAGGTATTCCTCAACCTTTTAGTGATGCAATTAAATTATTTACTAAGGAACAAACTTACCCTGTGCTTTCTAATTATTTACCTTATTATTTTTCACCTGTATTTAGACTATTTTTAGTGTTATTGGTTTGGATAGTGGCTCCTTTTTTTACAGGATTATTTTCTTTCAATTTGGGTATTTTATTTTTTTTATGTTGTACTAGATTGGGTGTATATACTGTAATGATTGCAGGTTGGTCTTCAAATTCAAATTATGCATTATTAGGAGGGTTGCGTGCGGTGGCTCAGACAATTTCTTATGAAGTTAGTTTGGCTTTAATTTTATTATCTTTTGTGTTTCTTATTGACGGTTATTGTTTATTAGATTTTATTAAATTTCAATCAGGTCTTTGATTTATTTTTTTGGCTGCTCCTTTGGCTTTAGGTTGGTTTGCTTCATGTTTAGCTGAAACAAATCGCACTCCTTTTGATTTTGCTGAGGGGGAATCAGAGTTAGTTTCTGGGTTTAACGTGGAGTATAGAAGAGGTGGTTTTGCTTTAATTTTTTTAGCTGAATATGCAAGTATTTTATTTATAAGTATACTTTTTTGTGTTATTTTATTGGGATGTAATATTTATAGATTTACTTTTTTTTTTAAATTAACAGTCATTGGGTTTGCTTATATTTGAGCTCGTGGAACATTACCTCGGTTTCGGTATGATAAATTAATGTATTTAGCATGAAAAAGTTTTTTACCTTTATCTTTACATTATTTGGCTTTTTTTTTAGGAGTTAAACTTATAGTGTTAGCTCTATTATTTTAGTGAATATTTTATAGTAATATAATATTACTATATTTAAGTTAATAGAGGGATTAAACCTCTGTCTTATGTTTTCAAAACATATGCTTTACATAAAGCTTGTTAACTAATTTAATAATTTATCTCAAAGTTTAAATATAATAGGGTTTAAAATATAATAAGAGAAATACAAGACTGTTAAAAATTGACCTACTAATACATAAGGATCTTCAACAGGTCGGGCTCCGATTCAAGTTAAAAGAATTACAATCACTAATAAAAATCAAAATATAATTTGATTAATAGGGTAAAATTGTGTTCCTCGGAAGTTTCTTTTATTTGAAAAAGGTAAAATTATTAAAATTGCAATTGAAGCAACTAAAGCAATTACTCCTCCTAATTTATTAGGGATTGACCGTAAAATTGCGTATGCGAATAGGAAATATCATTCTGGTTGGATATGAACAGGTGTAACAAGAGGATTAGCTGGTGTAAAATTATCTGGGTCTCCTAATAAATAAGGGTCTAATAGAGTGAGAACAGTTAAAATTATGAGAAGTACTAAAAATCCAACAATGTCCTTAAAGCTGAAATATGGATGAAATGGGATTTTATCTACATTTCTGTTAAGGCCAAGCGGGTTATTAGAACCTGTTTGATGAAGAAATAGTAAATGGATAAGAGTTGCTGCCGCAACAATGAATGGTAATAGGAAATGAAAAGTGAAAAATCGAGTTAAAGTTGCGTTATCAACAGCGAACCCTCCTCATACTCATTGTACAAGATCTAACCCTAGATAAGGAACAGCTGATAATAAATTAGTAATAACTGTGGCTCCTCAAAATGATATTTGTCCTCAAGGTAATACATAACCTATAAATGCTGTTCCTATAACTAAAAATAAGATAATAACACCTACTATTCAAGTATGTATGTATATGTATGACCCATAATATATACCTCGCCCAATATGTAAATAAATACAGATAAAAAAAAATGATGCTCCATTAGCGTGTATTGTACGCAATAATCACCCATAATTTACATCACGACAAATGTGGGCAACTCTATTAAAAGCTAAATCGATATGAGCAGTATAATGTATAGCTAAAAAAAGTCCTGTAGCAATTTGTACAATTAAACAGAGTCCTAATAAAGACCCAAAATTTCATCAAGCTGAAATATTAGATGGAGCTGGTAAATCAACTAAAGCACTGTTAGCAATTTTAAACAAGGGGTGTGTAGTTCGTATTGGTTTATTCATTAGTTTTTTTGTCGTAATGGTCCTTGAAAAATTCTAGTAATTTTTACAACTGCAATAAGTGTTAGAAATAAATATAAAATTAATATAGATGTTAAAATTCCAGTTGGTTGAACATATAGTTTGGTTAATGAAGAGCTTATAACTAGAGATGGAGCTGATTCGTAAGCTCTATATGTATCTGCTGATGTAATTGCAGTTATAAATATTGAAGGATCAACAATAAAAAATACTATAAATATTGTAGTAAAAGCTAAAGAAGTTAAAATTATAGGTTTGGTAGAAATAGTGAATATTTCATTAGAAGCAAGGCTAGTAACATAAATAAATAGAACAAGAAGTCCTCCAATAAAAATTAAAAATAAAATGTAAGAAAATCAAAATCTTTGGGTTAAAGTTCCTGTAAGTAAACAAACTACTAGGGTCTGGGTCAATAATAAAAGACCTATAGCTAAAGGATGTTTTATTTGTGTGAAAATTACTCTGATAAGGATATTTGCAGTTAAAAGAATTAATTGAAAAATTAACAAAGAATAGTTTAAATTAAAATATTAGTTTTGGGGATTAATGATAGGGGTATCCTTTTCTTTGAAGTTTTAAAAAGATTTCTTTATTTTTGATTTACAAGACCAATGTTTTTTTTAAACTATTAAAACAAATGTTAATATCGTTTTATATTTGAGTTCCTTTATTTTTATTTGTGTGTGGAACTTTAACTTTTTCTTCTAAGCGTAAACATTTATTGTTAACGCTATTAAGATTAGAATTTATTGTTTTAAGTTTATTTTTGATTCTTTTTATTTATTTAAATAAACTTAATTACGAGCTTTATTTTAGTATGGTTTTTTTAACATTCACAGTTTGTGAAGGAGCTTTAGGTTTATCAATTTTGGTTTCTATAATTCGAACTCACGGGAACGATTATTTTCAGTCATTTAGAGTTTTACAATGTTAAAGTTATTATGTGCACTTATATTTTTGACTCCTGTATGTTTTTTTAGTAATTCTTGATGAATGGTTCAGAGTTTGTTGTTTGTAACAGCTTTTTTATTTTTGTCAATAAATGTTTTTAGAACATTTATTGGTAATTTAGGTTATTTTTTAGGGTGTGATGTGTTATCATTTAGATTAATTTTATTGAGTTTTTGAATTTGTACTTTAATAATTACAGCTAGAGAATCAATTCTTCGTTCTTCTAGTCATGTAGGATTATTTTTATTTATAATTTTAATATTACTTATTTTTTTATATAGAACTTTTGGTACAACTAATATTTTTTTGTTTTATGTATTTTTTGAAAGTAGTTTAATTCCGACTTTATTTTTAATTTTGGGTTGAGGCTATCAACCAGAACGTCTACAAGCTGGTGTATATTTATTATTTTATACATTATTGGCTTCTTTGCCTTTATTAGTGGGAATTTTTTGTTTATATATCAGAACAGGAAGATTATATATTCCTTTATTGACTTGTATAAATCATAGAAATATATTGTTTTATTTATGTATAATTGTAGCTTTTTTAGTTAAAATACCTATGTTTTTAGTTCATTTATGACTTCCTAAGGCTCATGTTGAAGCACCTGTTTCTGGATCAATGATTTTGGCAGGAGTCTTACTGAAATTAGGGGGGTATGGTTTATTGCGTATTTTTAAGGTTTTAGTAGTATCTGGGTTAGTTTTCAATTATGTATGGATTGGTATTAGATTAATTGGTGGGTTTTTAGTTAGATTAGTATGTTTACGACAAACAGATTTAAAGGCTTTAATTGCTTATTCATCAGTAGCTCATATAGGAATTGTATTAGGTGGTTTAATAACAATAAGATATTGAGGATTTTGTGGGTCTTTAACGTTGATAATTGCTCATGGATTATGTTCTTCAGGATTGTTTTGCTTAGCTAATATTTCTTATGAACGTTTAGGTAGACGAAGTTTATTAATTAATAAGGGTCTTATACATTTTATACCTAGAATAACGTTATGATGATTTTTATTATCGTCTTGTAATATAGCGGCTCCGCCATCATTAAATTTATTAAGAGAAATTAGTTTATTAAATAGATTAGTCGGGTGGTCGTGATTATCAATATTTGGGCTTAGATTATTGTCTTTTTTTAGAGCTGCTTATACTTTATATCTTTATTCGTATAGACAACATGGTAAAATTTATTCAGGTTCTTATTCTCATGCTGTTGGGTTTAACCGTGAATATATTTTATTATTCCTTCATTGAGTCCCTTTAAATTTATTAATTCTGAAGAGTGAGCCTTGTATACTTTGATTATAATTTGAATAGTTTATAATAAAACATTAACTTGTGGCGTTGAAAATACAATTGAAATTGTTTCAGATCATGATGTGACCTTTATCTATTTGTGTGTTAAGATTTACATTTCTTATAATTTTGGCTTTATCGTTAGTGAGAATAGGGTTTTATTTTGTTATAAATGATTTAGTTTATTTTATTGAATGGGAAGTACTATCTTTGAATTCAGGAAATATTGTTATAACTTTTTTGTTTGATTGAATATCTTTGATTTTTATAGGTTTTGTTTTATTTATTTCTTCTTTAGTAATTTTTTATAGTGATGAATATATGGCAGGAGATTTAAATATTAACCGTTTTATTATTTTAGTTTTAATATTTGTATTATCAATAATATTTTTAATTATTAGACCAAATTTAATTAGAATTTTATTAGGTTGAGACGGATTAGGGCTTGTATCGTACTTATTGGTTATTTACTATCAAAATGTTAAATCATTTAATGCTGGTATATTAACTGCTTTATCAAACCGAATTGGTGATGTTGCTTTATTAATGGCTATTGCTTGAATATTAAATTTCGGTAGATGAAATTATATTTTTTATTTAGATTGTGCTTCCCATAGTTTTGAAATAACTATAATTGGTGGTCTTGTTGTGTTAGCAGCAATAACTAAAAGAGCACAAATTCCTTTTTCTTCTTGATTACCAGCAGCTATGGCTGCTCCTACGCCAGTTTCAGCTTTGGTTCATTCATCAACTCTGGTGACTGCAGGGGTTTATTTACTTATTCGGTTTAATGCTTTATTAGTAAATTCGTACCATGGTTCAATTTTGCTTTTATTTGCTGGTTTAACTATATTTATGGCTGGTCTTGGTGCTAATTTTGAGTTTGATTTAAAAAAAATTATTGCTTTGTCTACATTAAGACAATTGGGATTAATAATAAGAATTTTAGCTATAGGATTCCCTAAATTAGCTTTTTTTCATTTACTTACTCATGCTTTATTTAAGGCGTTATTATTTATATGTGCTGGGGCTATTATTCATAATATAAAGGATTCTCAAGATATTCGTTTTATAGGAGGGTTAGTTAAACATATACCTTTAACATCATTGTGTTTTAATTTATCTAATTTGGCTCTGTGTGGGGCTCCTTTTTTGGCGGGGTTTTATTCTAAGGATCTTATTTTGGAAATTGTATCTTTAAGATATATAAATTATTTTAGTTTTATATTATATTTTGTTTCTACTGGGTTAACAGTTTGTTATTCATTACGTCTTGTTTATTATGCAATGTCAGGAGAATTTAATACATTTAGATTACATCCTTTAAATGATGAAGGATGGATTATATTACGTGGTATACTTCCTCTTGCTTTTATAGCAGTAATAGGAGGTTGTATATTAAGATGAGTGTTGTTTCCAACCCCGGATATAATTTGTTTACCTTTATATTTAAAGACTTTGGCATTGAGAGTAAGAATTTTAGGTGGTTGACTAGGGTATGAACTTAGACAAGGTCGATTGAGATTTAATTTATGAGTTTTACGTAATCAATTTTTGACAAGATTTTTTGGTTCAATGTGATTTTTACCATTTTTATCTACTTATGGTGTGTCATTTAGACCTTTAAATTTGGGTGGCAGTGTTATAAAATCTTTTGATCATGGTTGAAGAGAATTAATTGGAGCTCAAGGTTTATATAATTTCTTTATATTAAATTCTAAAATTACCCAAAGATGACAAAATAGTGAATTGAAAACATATTTAATTAGATTTATTTTATGAATTATTATTGTTATATGTTTGGTGGTTTTTTATTTAAATAGCTTATAAGATAGAGCGTGGCTTTGAAGGTGCCAAGGAGGTTTTGTAACCTTTGAATATTTATAAAAAATATAATTTTTATTTTTACAGTGAAAATGTAATGTTTTGGTTAAACTATATAAATAGGGGTGTAAACGGAATTTAACCGCTAAAGAAAAAAGTTAGCAGCTTTTTCTTGAACATCTCATCCCCTTAATTGGGGTTTAACCCAGTGGTATCATTAACAGTGATAGGCCTCTATTTTTGGCTTCAATTAATAATAGAATAAGGGTATATTTTACCTAAGATCAGGTCGAAACTGATTGCAATTAGTCGCTTCTTATTCATAAGGTAGATTGAATTTCAATACTTTTTGGATGCAAACCAAATGTTATACTTAACTACTACCCTTGAATATTAATTGGCTCAGTTTAAAGCTCCTTGGTTTCATTCGTGGTAAAGCCCTACTAATAATACAAGAACAAAATATAGACTGATTACAGATCATGTAAATAAATTTGAAGTAGGTAAAATTAAAATTATCGGAAGAAGAAGAGCAATTTCAACATCAAAAATTAAGAAGATAACTGCAATAAGAAAAAATCGTAAAGAGAAAGGAAGACGTGAAGAACTCTTTGGGTCAAATCCACATTCAAAAGGAGATGATTTTTCTCGGTCAATAATTGATTTTTTTGATAAAATTGAGGCTAGTATTATTACAACTGTACAAATAATAATGATAATTGTTGCTATAAAAGTGATAATTATAATTATTTATTCTGAATTAAATTCAGTCCTCTTGATTGGAAGTCAAACATACTGTTATACTAAATAAATTATCTACCTCATCAATAAATTGAGATATATAAAAATAATCAAACTACGTCAACGAAATGTCAATATCATGCAGCTGCTTCAAACCCAAAATGATGCCCTGAAGAAAAATGGTTTGAAGCATGACGAATTAAGCAAATCAATAAAAAGGTTGTTCCAATGATAACATGTAAACCATGAAACCCTGTGGCTACATAAAATGTTGATCCATATACTGCGTCTGAAATTGTGAATGGTGCTTCGATATATTCGTATGCTTGAAGAATTGAAAAATATACTCCTAATACTACTGTGAAAATTAATCCTTGTAATGTTTGGGAGTGATTATTTTCTATTAAACCATGGTGTGCTCATGTTACAGTAACTCCTGACGCTAACAAAATGGCTGTATTTAATAAAGGAATTTGAAGAGGGTTGAATGGGGTGATTCCAGCAGGTGGTCAAATAGCTCCTAATTCTCTTGTTGGGGATAAACTACTATGGAAAAAAGCTCAAAAAAATGATACGAAAAAAAAGATTTCTGAAACAATGAAAAGAATTATTCCTCATCGTAATCCTAAAGTAACAGGGTAGGTATGTAAGCCTTGGAAAGTTCCTTCTCGTGTGACATCACGTCATCATTGAATTATAGTTAAAGTTGTAATTGTTATTCCTAGTGTAAGTAATGAAGTGGAAAATTGATGAAACCATCTTAAAAGACCTGATACTGTAGCTAAAGCTCCGATAGCTCCAGTAAGTGGTCAAGGACTTTGATCAACTAAATGATATGGGTGATTTGCATGTGTTGACATTTTTTTTTCTAGTTAACTTCTCTAGAATAAAGTGTTCTTAAAACTGCAAAAACATAAGATTGAATAATAGCTACGGCAGATTCTAATACCAATAAGGCAATTTGTGCTACAATTAATAAAGATAAAATAGAATAAGATAGTGAAGGACCTGTATTTCCAAGTAATGTTAATAATAGGTGTCCAGCAATTATATTTGCAGCAAGTCGTACAGCTAAAGTTCCTGGACGAATGATGTTTCTAATTGTTTCAATGCATACCATAAAAGGTATTAATACTGCTGGTGTTCCTTGAGGAACTAGATGAGCAAACATATGTTGAGTATGGTTAATTCATCCGTAAATTATAAATCTTAATCATAAAGGGAGAGCTAAAGCAAGAGTTAATGTTAAATGGCTAGATCTTGTGAAAACATATGGGAATAAGCCAAGAAAATTATTAAATAAAATTAATGAAAAAAGAGAAATAAATATGAAAGTTCTTCCTGGGTGGCCTGTAGGGCCTAGAAGTGTTTTAAATTCATTATGTAAAGTTAATAGGATCTTTCTTCAAATTAAAGTGTACCGAGATGGTATAAATCAATATAAAGTTGGAATTAGTAAAATTCCTAAGATTGTTCTGATTCAATTTAAAGATAAATTTATAATACTAGTTGAGGGGTCAAATACTGAGAATAAGTTTGTTATCATTTTCAATTAAATGGTGTTGATGAAATTTTTTTTTGATGAAGTTCAGGTGTTTTTGGTAAAAAAATAAAATAATTTAAAAAATTAAAAATTAATAATACTAAAGAAAATAAAATAAATAGGGTTAATCATCTGATTGGTGCTATCTGTGGAATCAAAGAAAATTAGATATTCTAATAATTTTAGCATGACATACTAGGGTTATATTTTAACTATTTCTTTCCATCAGAAGTAATTGCTAATTTACTATGAAATGGTTTAAGAGACCATTACTTGCTTTCAGTCATCTGATGAGGCTTCTCTTACAGAAGAAACTCAATTAATAAAAGTATTTGTTGGAACTCTTTCGATAACAATAGGTATAAATCTGTGATTAGCTCCACAAATTTCTGAACATTGACCGAAATATAAACCAGGTCGGTTTATTAAAAATCTAGTTTGATTTAGTCGTCCTGGAGTAGCATCAACCTTAACTCCTAAAGCTGGGACTGCTCATGAATGTAATACATCAGCAGCGGTTACAAGTATTCGAACTTGAGTATTTATTGGTAATACAGCTCGATTATCAACGTCTAATAAACGAAATCCTGTTTCAGGAAGTTCATTATAAGGAGTTATATAAGAATCGAATTCAACTTGTAAAAAATCTGAATATTCGTAACTTCAATATCATTGATGCCCGACTGTTTTTAATGTGATTGCAGGGCTTCTAACTTCATCTAATAAATATAAAAGGCGCAGAGATGGAAGGGCAATAAACACTAAAGTTACTGCAGGTAAAATTGTTCAAATAATTTCAATCGTTTGACCTTCAAGTAAAAATCGATTAATACTTAAATTAAAAAAAAGAGTTGATAAAAGATATCTTACTAAAGTTGTAATTATGATCAAAATTAGTATTGCATGATCATGAAAAAAAGTTAATTGTTCTATTAAAGGGGAAGCTCTGTCTTGAAGACTAAGATTTGCTCATGTTGCCATTTTCTAACAAAAAAGATGACTTTTTATATATGGAGCTTAAATCCATTGCACTAATCTGCCATATTAGAAGCCAGTTAATATTGGTAATTCAGAATAACTATGTTCAGCTGGTGGAAGGGCTTGATATCATTCAATTGAAGATGTTATTTGTAATGGGAATAAAGCTAATCGATTAGTTACTATGCTTTCTCAAATAATAAATAATAAAAATAAAACACCAATAAATGAAATAGTTGAACCAATTGATGATACAACATTTCATGCTGTGTAAGCATCTGGGTAGTCTGAATACCGTCGTGGTATACCAGCTAACCCTAAAAAGTGTTGAGGGAAAAATGTTATATTAACTCCTAAGAATATAATACAAAATTGAATTTTTAGTCATAATGGGTTTATAGTGAGACCTGTAAATAAAGGGTATCATTGAATAAAACCTGCTATAATTGCAAATACAGCTCCTATAGATAACACATAATGAAAATGTGCTACAACATAATAAGTATCATGGAGGATAATATCAACTGATGAGTTTGCTAAAACAACTCCAGTCAAACCACCAATTGTAAATAAAAATACAAAACCTAAAGCTCATAATAATGCTGGGCTATAGTTTAACTGTGAACCATGTAATGTGGCTAATCAACTAAAAATTTTGATTCCTGTAGGAACCGCAATAATTATAGTTGCTGAAGTAAAATATGCTCGGGTATCGACGTCTATTCCAACTGTGAATATATGATGTGCTCATACTACAAACCCTAATAAACCAATTGATAATATAGCGTAAATTATACCTAATGACCCGAAGGCTTCCTTTTTCCCTCTTTCTTGACTAATAATATGAGAAATTAAACCAAACCCTGGTAAAATTAAAATATAAACTTCTGGGTGTCCGAAAAATCAAAATAAGTGTTGGTATAAAATTGGGTCTCCCCCTCCAGCTGGGTCAAAAAAAGAAGTATTGAGATTACGATCTGTTAAAAGTATAGTAATTGCTCCTGCAAGTACAGGTAAAGATAGAAGAAGAAGTAAAGCTGTAATAACCACTGCTCAGACGAAAAGGGGTATACGATCTAAAGTCATACCTCTTGATCGCATGTTAATTACTGTAGTAATAAAATTAACTGCCCCTAAAATTGATGAAACACCAGCTAAGTGTAAGGAGAAAATAGCGAGATCTACTGAAGCTCCAGCATGGGCAATACCAGCAGCTAATGGGGGGTAAACAGTTCATCCGGTTCCGGCTCCGTTTTCAACTATACTTCTAGCTAATAGAAGAGTTAGTGATGGGGGTAAAAGCCAGAAACTTATATTATTTATTCGTGGGAAGGCTATATCAGGAGCTCCTAACATTAGAGGTACAAGTCAATTACCAAACCCACCAATTATAATAGGTATCACTATAAAAAAAATCATTACAAAAGCATGAGCTGTAACAATTACATTATAAATTTGGTCATCACCAATTAAAGACCCTGGTTGCCCTAATTCAGCACGAATTAAAAGTCTTAATGAAGTTCCAACTATTCCTGCTCAAGCTCCAAAAATGAAATATAATGTACCAATATCCTTATGATTTGTTGAAAATAATCATTGTCGCGGTAAAATGGCTGAGATTAATAGGCGATAGATTGTAAATTTATTTAGGAGAGATATCTCTTTTACCATATTTTTTTATTTAGGCTTTATATTTACGTTAGTAATATTAGATTGCAAATCTGAAGGGGCAATAATTTTTGCTAAGGCTTAAAGGATGAATTCTTTATTTACAGCTTTGAAGGCTATTAGTTTATTTAACTTAAAGCCTTAAAAGATTTGAAAAAAGATAACACAAATTAAAAGTCCTAATATTGAAATTGATGAAAAAATATTTAACAACATTATTCTAGGGGTTGATTGTATAGCTCTTACGTTTCATGTAGTTTCTGTGTAATTTAATATAAATGCAGTAAATGATAATCGTAGATAATAAAATAAGGTGATTAATGTTAAAATAACCATAATTACAATTAAAAAAATTATAGTAGAATCAGCTAAAGATTGAATTACGATTCATTTAGGTAAAAATCCTAAAAATGGCGGGAGACCACCTAATGAAAGAAGATTTGTAAAAATAGAAAATTTGAAAGAAGGTGAAACAAAATTTAAAGAAAAAATTTGATTAATATGAAATAGTTTGAATAAATTTAATGATAAAATAATTGTTGTTGAAAGAAAAGCATAAGTGAGGAAATATAAATATCAAACTGATCTACTTATTCTTAACGCAGCGATTATTCAACCTAAATGATTAATAGACGAGTAAGCGAGGATTTTACGAAGTGATGTTTGATTTAACCCTCCTAGAGACCCAATAATCATACAAATAAAAATAATTCTGATTGTAAATACATTTATTCTTAATCTGTATGATAGTAATATTAAAGGGGCAATTTTTTGTCAAGTTATAAGAACTAAACAATTTATTCAATTTAATCCTTCTATTACACCCGGAAATCAAAAATGAAAAGGTGCAGCTCCTGTTTTGAGTAATAAAGCTGAAGAAATTAAAATTATAGGTGGAGTTGTTAATAAAGAGGTGAATTCATTTGAATTAAAAATTAAAGTTGTTAAAATAACAGAAAAAAGTAATGTTGCAGATGCAATGGCTTGAATTAAAAAATACTTTAAAGCTGCTTCAGTTGTCGTTAAATTATTCGTATTTGTCATTAGGGGGATAAATGACAAAAGATTAATTTCAAGACCAATTCAAGCTCCAAATCAAGAATTAGCTGATACTGCAATTAAAGTACCTCTTAATAATGTAAAAACAAATAAATACTTAGTTGGATTATTAACCATTAGAGAGGAGAGGAGTGCCCTCTATAGATGGGGTATGAACCCAGTAGCTTACTTAGCTTACCTTTCTAATTATTTCCTAGTGTAAGGTGCACAAAAATTTTTGATGTTTTAAGAAATAGTTCAATTCTATTGGAAATAATGAAGGTAATAAATTACATTATCTACTCTATCAAAGTAGCCCTTTTATCAGGCACTTCATT